TTCTATTATTTAGATTAAGAGAAGTATATAAATTAAGCGAAATTAAAGAAGAAAAAGATTCCATGATAAGCAATCAGATAATTCACGAATCATTTAATCAAATTGCATCTCCGAGTTCGTCAAATTATTCATTGACGGAAAAAAAAACGAAGGATCTCGCTGATAGAACAAGTAAAATTCGAAATCAAATAAAAAGAATCTCAAAAGAGAAAAAAAAAGTAACTCCAAGAATAAATAATCTTAGTCCTAACAAAACAAATTCTAATGCTAAAAGATTCGAAAAATGGCAAATATTAAAAAGAAGAAATGCTCGATTAATCTATAAATTCCCCCCTTTTTTTAAAATTTTCATTGAAAAAATCTACACAGATCTATTTTTATCTATCATTAATATTCCCAGAATAAATACAAAACTTTTTCTTAAAGTAACAAAAAAAATTATTGATAAATCGATTTACAATAATGAAAGAAAACAAGAAAGAATTAATAAAAAAAAGAAAACTCCAATTACATTTATTTCGACTATAAAAAAGCCATTTGATAATATTAGTAATATTAAAGAAAATTCACGTATTTTTTATGACTTATCCTACGTGTCACAAGCATATGTATTTTACAAATTATCACAAATTCAAATTAGGAACTCGGTAAGATCTGTTGTTCAATATCAAAGAATCCCCCCTTTTCTTAAGTCTAAAATAAAGGATTCTTTTGAAAGACAAGGAATGATTCATTCGAAATTAGCAAATAAAAAACTTCCAAGCTATGAAACGAATCAATGGAAAAACTGGTTAAAAGGACATTATCAATACCATTTATCTCAGATCGGATGGTCTAGATTAATACCAGAAAAATGGCGAAATAGAGTTCGCCAGCGTTGTATAGTTAAAAAGGAAAATTTAAGCAAACGGCATTCATATGAAAAAGACCAATTGGTTGGTTCCAAAAAAAAATCGGAAGTATATTTATTATCCAATGAAAAAAGTAATTTTCGAAAATATTATAGATATAATCTTTTATCATATAAATTTATTAATTATGATAATAAAACGGAATGTTTTTTTTATAGATTTCCCTTTCAAGAAAATAAGAACCAAGAAATTTATTATACTTATAACAGGCCTAAAAAGGCCTTTTTTGATATATTGAGGAACATCCCTATTCAAAATGATCTAGGACAGGTTGATATTCCATATATGGAAAAATCGGCCGATAGAAAAAACTTTGATTGGAAATTTTTCAATTTTTATCTTAGCCAAAAAGCCGATATTGAGACCTGGATCATTATTGATACCAATAGGAATCAAAATACTCAAATTCCTACTAACAATTCTCAAATAATTTCTAAAAAAAATATTTTTTATCTTATGATTCCAGAAACCAATTCACCAAACCCCCACAAAGGATTTTTTGATTGGATGGGAATGAATGAAAAAATACTAAAGCGCCCCATATCGAATCTGGAATTTTGGCTCTTCCCAGAATTTGTGTTACTTTATAAGGCATATAAAACAAAACCTTGGTTTATACCAAGCAAATTACTTCTTTTAAATTTAAATAGTAGTGAAAATAAAAAGATTAATGAAAAGAAAAAGATTAATTTGTTGATAGCCTCGAATAAAAAGCATCGAAATCAAGAAGAAAAAGAACCCATAAGTCAAGGAGATCGTGGATCCGTTCTCTCACAACAAAAAGATATTGAAGATAATTATGCAAGCTTGGACATAAAAAAGGGGAAAAAGAGAAAACAATACAAAAGCAATACAGAAGCAGAACTAGATTTATTCCTGAAACGTTATTTGGTTTTTCAATTGAAATGGTGCACAACTTTAAATCAAAGAATGATCAATAATATCAAGGCATATTGTCTTCTGCTTAGACTGATAGATCCAAAAAAAATGACTATAACCTCCATTCAAAAGAGAGAAATAAATTTGGATAGAATGCCGATTCAAAGTAATTTAACTCTTTCAGAATTAATGAAGAGGGGGGTATTGATTATAGAACCACTTCGTTTGTCTGGAAAAAAAGATGGACAATTTATTATGTACCAAACCGTAGGTATTTCGTTGCTTCATAAGAGTAAGCATCAAATTAATCAAAAATATCAAGAGCAAAGATATGTTTCTAGGACAAATTTGGATGAAACAATTTCACCACATCAAAGAATAAATGAAAATAAAGACAAAAATCATTTTGATTTACTTGTTCCAGAAAATATTTTATCGTTTAAACGTCGTAGAAAAGCGAGAATTCTAATTTGTTTCAATTCAAAGAATGAAAATTATACATATAGAAATCCAGTATTTTGGAATAGAAAGAACATAAAAAACAGCAGCCGAGTTTCACATGACAATAATTATCTTGATAGAGAGAAAAATCAATTAATGAAATTAAAGTTCTTTCTTTGGCCTAATTATCGATTAGAAGATTTAGCTTGTATGAATCGTTATTGGTTTGATACCAATAATGGCAGTCGTTTCAGTATGTTAAGAATACATCTGTATCCGCGATTGAAATTCTGTGAATAATACAATTTTTCTATATATACCCTAAACCCTATTTCTATATACCCTATATATAATCTATATTAATCTATATATAATATAGGGTATATGAAAGTAAACAAATATACAGATCACGTACTTTTCTTGTCTCACATCTCATTCTAGTATTCAATATGAAATGAATTATGAATAATATCTCAATTAGTTTTCCAAATGAATCAATAGAAACTTCTTAATTTTAGGTCTAAATTCTTCGATGCAAAAATGTACCAATCTTTTTCTATTCCTATCTAAATCCAATTTCCAATTCGATTGATTGGTTTGAATTCAGAAAGGAGTTATTTGGATTAAATTATTGTATATACCACATCAAAATTAATGGCATTATTATTACTTATACTTATTACTGATCGGTAAAATCCATATCTGTACAAGGGGAAAGGAGAGTTTTTTATGGTAAAAAATTCAGTAATTTCTATTATTTCTCAAAAAGAAAATAAAGAAAATAGAGGGTCTGTTGAATTTCAAGTATTCAGTTTCACCACTAAGATAAGGAGACTTACTTCACATTTGGAATTGCACAAAAAAGACTTTTCATCTCAGAAAGGTTTGCGAAAAATTTTGGGAAAACGTCAACGATTACTAGCCTATTTGTCAAAAAGAAATAGAGGACGCTATAAAGAATTAATTGATGAGTTGGATATTCGAGAAATAAAAACTCGTTAATTTGAAGCATGATATCATTTGACGAGCTTAGTCTTGATGAGCTTAGTCGTTTAAATTTTGATGAATTTCTTTTTACTTTCAGCAATGCATGGAAGACTGACTCGGGAAAAACTTATGATTACACCAACCACAAGAAACGACCTCATGATAGTCAATATGGGCCCTCACCACCCATCAATGCACGGTGTTCTTCGACTAATCGTTACTCTCGACGGTGAAGATGTTATTGACTGTGAACCTATATTGGGTTATTTACATAGAGGAATGGAAAAAATTGCGGAAAATCGAACAATTATACAATATTTGCCTTATGTAACACGTTGGGATTATTTAGCTACTATGTTTACAGAAGCAATAACCGTAAACGGACCTGAACAGCTAGGCAATATTCAAGTACCTAAAAGGGCTAGCTATATTAGAGCTATTATGCTGGAGTTAAGTCGTATCGCTTCCCATTTGTTATGGCTTGGCCCTTTTATGGCAGATATTGGGGCACAGACCCCCTTTTTCTATATTTTGCGAGAACGAGAATTGATATATGACTTATTCGAAGCTGCTACCGGTATGCGCATGATGCATAATTATTTTCGTATCGGAGGAGTCACTGCTGATCTACCTCATGGCTGGATAGATAAATGTTTAGATTTTTGCGATTATTTTTTAACTGGGGTTGCTGAATATCAAAAGCTTATTACACGAAATCCTATTTTTTTAGAACGAGTTGAAGGCGTAGGTATTATTGGCGGAGAAGAAGCATTAAATTGGGGTTTATCGGGGCCAATGCTACGAGCTTCCGGAATACAATGGGATCTTCGTAAAGTTGATCGTTATGAGTGTTATGACGAATTTAATTGGGAGATTCAATGGCAAAAAGAAGGAGATTCATTAGCTCGTTATTTAGTACGAATCGGCGAAATGACAGAATCCATAAAAATTATCCAACAGGCTCTGGAAGGAATTCCAGGGGGGCCCTATGAGAATTTAGAAAGCCGGCGCTTTGATAGAATAAAAGACCCTGAATGGAATGATTTTGAATATCGATTTATTAGTAAAAAACCTTCTCCAACTTTTGAATTATCCAAGCAAGAACTTTATGTAAGAGTCGAAGCACCAAAAGGAGAATTGGGAATTTTTCTGATCGGAGATCAGAGTGTTTTTCCTTGGAGATGGAAAATCCGACCGCCGGGGTTTATCAACTTGCAAATTCTTCCGCAGTTAGTTAAAAGAATGAAATTGGCTGATATTATGACGATACTAGGTAGTATAGATATCATTATGGGAGAAGTTGATCGTTGAAATGATAATTGATATAACAGAAATAGAAGCTATTCATTCTTTTTTCAGATTGGAATCCTTAAAAGAAGTTTATGGGCTCGTATGGATGCTTGTCCCTATTTTCATTCTTGTATTAGGAATCACACTGGGTGTACTAGTAATTGTTTGGTTAGAAAGAGAAATATCTGCAGAGATACAGCAACGTATTGGACCCGAATATGCAGGTCCTTTGGGAATGCTTCAAGCTTTAGCAGATGGTACAAAACTACTTTTCAAAGAAAATCTTCTTCCGTCTAGAGGAGATACTCGTTTATTCAGTATTGGTCCATCCATAGCAGTCATATCCATTTTACTAAGTTATTCAATAATTCCTTTTAGCTATCGCTTTATTCTAGCTGATCTTAGTATTGGTGTTTTTTTATGGATCGCCGTTTCAAGTCTTGCTCCCGTTGGATTACTTATGTCAGGCTATGGATCAAATAATAAATATTCCTTTTTAGGTGGATTAAGGGCTGCTGCTCAATCAATTAGTTATGAAATACCATTAACTCTATGTGTATTATCAATATCTCTACGTGTGATTCGGTAAGACATAAAAATTCCTCCATTTCTTTTCTTTCTAAGAAGAAAGTTAAATGATTTGAATATCTATTTTTTTATTCATCATTAGGTTGATGAATTAAACCAGATAGTTATATGAGTGAAATAAAACGGCTTATAAATTTGCTGTTAAAGGAATTCAATCTCATTTCCTATGTACAAGAATTAATTGAAAGTAAACATAAGCAGTCAAGGCTGTTTACCCCAAGATTGGCTGATTAGTCATCATGGCTTGAAGCGGGTTTAAAAGATCAATTGTATGGGTTTTTTTCTATACTATTACCATAGAGGTATTACCCTAATGAGAGATTCAAAAAAAAATAAGTGGATGGTTAGGAAGACCAAGATACACAAAGGATTAGTAATGGAGATTCTTTAAATTATCCAATAGGATATTTTTTTATAGAAAAGTAATTCGAATTGGGGCTTTAAGTTGGTAGAAATGATTAAGAAGTACTCCCCATGATTTCGATCCAGAGTATGTTCCTGTCCACTGATTAAGTAAATAACTATCAAAACGAAGAAATCTTTTACTTTTGATAATACGAATAATGCCTCTTTTTCTGAGAAAGGAGAATAGGAACGAAATAAAATTCTTGTTATGTAATGCAATGTCTAAATGCTTTTTCGTAATCGAAAATGAGAAAAAGATAGGTTGAAATATCTATGTGATATTCCTCTAAAAATTATTTTTTTCATTCAAGGGTAAAGTTTTTAATTAACAAAGAAAAATGAAATTTTTTAAAATATGAGATCAATTCCGAAGCACTTTTTTATTATTTTATTATAAATCTAGCAGACAGAATTCCATTAGTCTAATTATAGGCCTTAGGATAAGAATTTGATTCTCTATCGATCTTACAAACACATCAACAAATACATCAAGATAAATAAAGTTGAAAGGTTCTTATATTGATTTGTGACCTATGAGGAGCCGTATGAGGTGAAAATCTCATGTACGGTTCTGTAATAGTGATGAGAACAGTGATGTTATTGTCGACTATGATTATCTAACAGTTTAAGTACAGTTGATATAGTTGAAACACAATCAAAATATGGTTTTTGGGGATGGAATTTGTGGCGTCAACCTATAGGGTTTATCATTTTTCTAATTTCTTCTCTAGCCGAGTGTGAGAGATTACCTTTTGATTTACCAGAAGCAGAAGAAGAATTAGTAGCTGGTTATCAAACCGAATATTCAGGTATAAAATTTGGCTTATTTTATGTTGCTTCGTATCTAAATCTACTAGTTTCTTCGTTATTTGTAACAGTTCTTTACTTGGGGGGTTGGAATCTTTCTATTCCAAACCTATTTAGTCCTGAAATTTTTGACATAAATAAAAGAGGGAAAGTTTTTGTAACAATAATAGGTATCTTTATTACACTGGCTAAAACTTATTTGTTCTTGTTTATTTCTATTGCAACAAGATGGACGTTACCAAGACTAAGAATGGACCAACTATTAAATCTTGGATGGAAATTTCTTTTACCTATTTCTTTAGGTAATCTATTATTAACAACTTCGTTCCAGCTTCTTTCACTGTAAAGGAATAGAATATTCTATTCTTCATAACTTGTCTCAAACAAGAGAAAGAAACCAGTAAACTTATTTATAGATATTCAGATATGTTCCCTATGCTAACTCGGTTCTTGAACTCTAGTCAACAAACAATACGAGCTGCCAGGTATATTGGTCAAGGTTTCATGATTACCCTGTCCCACGCGAATCGTTTACCTGTAACTATTCAATACCCCTACGAAAAATTGATTACATCAGAACGTTTCCGAGGTCGAATCCACTTTGAATTTGATAAATGCATTGCTTGTGAAGTATGTGTTCGTGTATGCCCTATAGATCTACCCGTTGTAGATTGGAAATTTCAAACTGATATTCGAAAAAAACGATTACTTAATTACAGTATTGATTTTGGAATTTGTATATTTTGTGGTAATTGTGTTGAGTATTGTCCAACAAATTGTTTATCAATGTCCGAAGAATATGAGCTTTCTACTTATAATCGTCATGAATTGAATTATAATCAAATTGCTTTAGGCCGGTTACCTGTATCAATAATTGAAGATTACACAATTCGAACAATTTCTTCGAATTTATCTCAACTAAACAATGTATAAAACTCTTGATTCGCAAAACATTTAAAAATTCAAAAAAAAATAGCTTTTAGATTTTTTTGCAGTTAAAGGAATGAGGTTTTTGCTTGGTCAATACAAAAGAACGGTTGGTTCGTAAGGGTCGTGGCTTGATTTTCATTTAAAATCAATTTTTATTCGAATAATGTAATATTTAATAATATAAAGATAAAGTTTTAACCTTTGCTTTCGAGAATAGATAAAAGTAATCCTGTACTTACATCAATCCAAATCACCTCCATTC